CCGGAAGTGAATCCGGGGCAAGTGTTCGGATCTATTATGACATAGCAGTGAGGCGCTCAACGGACCCTTTTCTTTGACTGATGGGAACAATAAACTATCAAAAATTCAATATTCTATATATAGAATGGATTCCTCTATATTTTATTCTCTATTAGAGAATAAAATATAGACAATAATATTCGAATTAGAATAAAAAAAAGAAAATAATAAAAAGACTGTTCTTATTCAAAACGCCCTGTGATCTTCAACCAATTCTGTGCCTCAATATAATTACCAGGGGTAAGGGCTATAGCTTGTTTCCAATATTCAGCAGCTTGATCAAACCAAGATTCTGCAATTTCAGAATCTCCCTGTCGAATGGCCTGTTCTCCGCGGTCGGAATAGGTGAGTAAAATCCTTCCCTTAGAACCGTACTTGAGAGTTTCCTGACTCATACGGCTCAACAATCAATTCTTTTGATCTTCCATTTTTTCTGGAGTTAATAACAAGAAAAGAGGTTAATTACATGAGTTTAAAACTTGAATTTGGATTAATAATTCAATTTCATCCTTTGTTTTTAGTTTTATCTTTTCTCCTACCTTCTGAAGAAAAAAGCATCGACATTAAGATTAACGCTCTTATTTGAATTTTCTCAAAGGTAACTATCTCGATTTCATATATCATTTCATATATAATATATCTATTTCTATAGAATCTTTCAGAAAGACTTTTCTTCATAAGAAAAGACTTACTATCTTTGGGATCTGATACTACACCGCTGCTCAAAACCTTAGGGGATCAACTTTATTACATAAGTTGATTTCAAATCTATCATCATAGAAGTAAGCAGTTCTTGTTGTATCGGCCAAAAACCTTGTTAATTGATCTTTACGGTGCTTCCTCTATCAATTAGATCTTTTATCCATAGAAAAAAGTATCTAGGCATATATATATTCTATTTCTTCCTATTTTTACTTCTATGAAGTTTCTTTCTTTGCTACAGCTCATAAAAATCGTTGTTTCGAACGATATATATGTAGAAAGCCTATTTCTATTTTTTTTGTCTAGTATTTATTACTATTAGTGGAGGTTCTTTTCTTTTTTCTTTCTATAGTGGAGATAGTCGCACGTAATGACAGATCACGGCCATATTGTTAAAAGCTTGAGGTAAGAAAGGGTTTCGTTCGAGTGCCCGAAAATAGTATTCCAAAGCTTTTGTATGTTCTCCGTTACTTGTGTGGATAAGGCCTATGTTATAAAGTATATAACTTCGATCATAGGGATCAATTTCCAGTCGCATAGCCTCATAATAATTCTGTAAAGCTTCCGCATAATTTCCTTCAGATTGAGCCGACATCCGTTACGGTCGTCATTCGGTTCAAAGAATCTCCGTTCCAGAACCGTACGTGAGATTGTCATCTCATACGGCTCCTCCTTTATGTGGATAATGATAAACATCCATGGAATCAAAAAAGATTGCAATATTCTCATTATCAACTGAGCGGGACTAGTGTTTTTACACGAAATCTCTAGCCAACCTTTCTGTAAAGGATCTTTTATTAACATTTAGTAAGTTATTACTGGATAAATTGTAACTTCAACAATTTATTTGTCCTCAACGCCGCTTAATTTCCCGGAATTAGTCACTTCAACAGTCTTCGATGGTTATATGGGTATCCAAAATACGAACGAGATGGATGTTTGTTGTCCCAACCATTCTAGTTAGTCCCGATCCCGATAAGAAAGGAAGGATTTTTTTACAAATTTTTCTCCTGTTGTTGATTCCCTAGCGTAGTGCTTCTTCCCCCATGCCGCCTATTGGTACTAGTGGAGTAGGATTCACCTAACCCCATACATAGGTATATATAGGTATAACCTTTCGCTTAATACTATAAACCTAAAATTGAAGCATATTGAGGCTGCATTAATCGGGAATACACGACAGAAGGGATTAATTGTTTTATTTCCAAACTTCACCTTCAGCAAGCGTAGGTTTTTTTTTTTTTCAATTTTTTTTTTTTATTTGTCTCTGAAGAATGTATCTTTCTCCTAAGACTGAGATCGGTAAAAAAAAAAGAATCAAATCGCACCATCTCTGTAATAAGTGAATGCCTCTTTTTCTCCAGAAGTTGTCGGAATTATTCGTAATAAGATATTGGCTACAATGGTAAAGGTCTTATCAATAAAATTTCCATTTATTCGAGATCTAGTCATAGGTAGCAATCCATTCTATAATTTCATTTTTTATCGCGTGATAAAATCATTCCCCAAACAAAGGAATTGTACAATACAGTACGAAATAACGTAAAAATGGACTTATTAATCAAATTACTTTATTCTACGGTAGGCTTTGAAGTAGATTTTTTTTTTTTGAAAAAAAAAAAAACAACAACAAATTCTTTCTATTTTTTTAGTTTCAATTGATTGTATTGTGTGCGCCTACGCAAATGGGATATAAATGCCTCACTATTCACTCGGTTTAGGGACATAATCATTATGTAGGAGAGATGGCCGAGTGGTTCAAGGCGTAGCATTGGAACTGCTATGTAGGCTTTTTGTTTACCGAGGGTTCGAATCCCTCTCTTTCCGCACCCTTACCAAGTTCATCAATGTTACTGACCTCAATGTTTGAAATAATAATAGATAACATTATTGCAACTTTGATATGCATTCTCTATTCCTATTTGTTTCTGTAATATCGAAAATTGTGGATAAAGTGGGCAAGGAATAACAATTTTCCTACACCCACTTCTATACACGAATGGGGAAAAATACTCGGATCAAAATTCTTGTTATTTTAACGAGGTTTAAGTCTGACGAGAATAATATTCTACAACCAGCAATTCATTAATTTTCAAACCAACCCATCTCCTATTTATTATTTGATTGACTAATCCTTTATATTGGACTGGATGAAGAGTCAAATGGGTTGGCAATTGTTTGCGGGGGGCTGATTCAAGAGAATTTTGAATTAGAGTTCTCGATTTTTGTTCATCCTTGGCTGTAATAATATCTTCAGGTTTACAACGATAACTTGGTATATCTACTATACGACCATTAACTAAAACATGTCTGTGGTTAACTAATTGACGGGCTTGAGGAATAGTCGCAGCCATACCCAATCGAAAAAGTATGTTATCCAAACGCATTTCTAATAATTGGAGTAAAACCTGACCGGTTGACCCTTTCGCTTTTCCAGCGATACGAACGTATTTAAGCAATTGTCGTTCTGTAAGACCATAATGAAAACGCAATTTTTGTTTTTCTTCTAAACGAATACGATATTGAGATTTTTTACTGGAGTTCGATTGTTCTCCTCGAACTCTTCTAACTGGAACCTCTTTTCTGGTTAGTCCTGGTAAAGCCCCCAGACGGCGTATTTTTTTGAAACGAGGCCCTCTGTAACGTGACATAAACACTCCTTTTAAAATGGAAAATCTCATAAAGAGAAATAAAAACTAAACTAAATGACAAATATTATAATAAATGAAGTGAAATCTACTTAAAGTATTGTACTAATGTAGTACAAAGAAGAATTGGAAAGATTCTATCAGTATCCGAATAGAATTCTATTCTATATCTATTTATTTTCCTAATAGAAAAAGAGAAAATCCCTTATGTCAAAAATGAAAAAAAAAAAAAAATAGAGAAAAAAGCCGGCTATCGGAATCGAACCGATGACCCTCGCATTACAAATGCGATGCTCTAACCTCTGAGCTAAGCGGGCTCTCAGAACACAAATTGTGCATTTATCAGAATTCTTTCCTAAACTACTGGGATCCTAGTTATTAACTATTTAATATTAGCTCTTCATAACACAATTACTATATCATAATCAAATAAATACAAACATACAAAAAAATATAGAATATCCCCTATTTATTTGATATTCTAGTATATAACATATGATAAAAATAGGAAGAATTCAAAAATACGAATAATAATTTTTTGAATTACCAGTTACCTAGAATACTCTTTTTATCCATTTATCCCGATCCTTATTCTTTTTTTTCTTTTATATAATTTGAATTATTAAAAGTAGAATAGAATTCTATAGGAAGATTCTTTCTATGTATATATTCTTTAGATATTCTTTAATATTCTAGAATACCTTCTATTTCATTCTATCTATATTAAAATATAGATATATAGAAAATAGTAAAGAGTATATAGAATATTATCTTCAATATAAATAAATAAATATTTTAAGATATATGAAATATTCTTTCTTAATATTCTTCTTTTTTTTTTTTTTTTAATTCAAAAATGACTAATTAGATTACAGTCATTTATATTCCAAAATGATTATGCATTAAGATGAAATATGTAGAATGTATTTTATACATATAATATATCCATATCGATTTATACATATCCATTCGAATTCTAAAAAATTCGATGGATTATCCAAAGAAATTGGATTGGATAAGTAATTAAAAATTAGATCTTTCTATTGAATTTCTAACTGAATATCGAATTCTAAATTTAGAAATAGATTTTTTTGATTTTCGTTTTGTTATTATAAGGTCTGTATCTGTCTGCTCGAAGGAAAAAAAGAATAGAACGTTAGAGTATTCTAAATTCTATCAAAAAAGAATGGAAGGGGGGGGGACATCTAAAATAGAGATATATGTAGTATATATCTCTGTATATTGAATTGCGAATACAGAGATAGTAGAATCATTTCTGATTCGACTAAATATGGGTATCTGATATAGATGAAAGAAAATAAAAAAAACAAATAGAAGGAAATTTTTCCCAACCCAATCCCAATATGGGAGTAGGTTTCGAATAAATTCAACAGTTCCAGCATAGCATATAATTATCATAATATAAATGAAAAAACATCCTAATGCGATATGATATCAATCTCAAAGAAAAAACGGGGGATATGGCGAAATTGGTAGACGCTACGGACTTAATTGGATTGAGCCTTGGTATGGAAACTTACCAAGTGAAAACTTTCAAATTCAGAGAAACCCTGGAATTCAAAATGGGCAATCCTGAGCCAAATCCTTCTT